CTTATTGCTCTTATGATATATCTCAGTATTGAAGATAATACCAAGGATCTGTATTTGTTTATAAACTCTCCCGGCGGGTGGGTAATACCTGGAGTAGGAATTTATGATACTATGCAATTTGTACCACCAGATGTCCATACAATATGCATGGGGTTAGCTGCTTCAATGGGATCTTTTATCCTGGTCGGGGGAGAAATTACCAAACGTCTAGCATTCCCTCACGCTTGGCGCCAATGAGGTTTTTTTATTTAAGAGAAAAAAGAAGACTATGCCTTCGCCCTATGAAATATGAATATATATTAAGTAATAATAGCATGGCACTTCGAATTCGATATGATAAATTTTTGCATTGTTTTTTTTTTTCAAAAATTAGATTATGTATCGAGAGAGTAGTATGGGAGAAAGGGTATTTCCGATTTTCTCTTATTTATCGGGAGTCCGGCTCAGCGTCACAAACCCTTTTTGTTCACGCCGGAAGGCTCTTAACAATATTTATGTTATGCAAGGAGTGCGAAAAAAAAACAAGATTTTTTCTTTAAAATTGGATCAAAAAGAAACTTTGGGATTGCTGAATCACAGATAAAAAAACAATAAAAATTAATATATAAAGCAACGGAGCCATCATAGTATTTTTTAACTATTCCAAAAACAAAAAGAAGGGTGGCAATTTGATCATTTAACCCATCTGAGTCTGGTCTATTTTACTTTTCTCTTTCTTTCTTGAATGGAGGGTAAAGGTCAATTTTATTGTAAAGCCGTATGCATCATATGCAATGCACCAAAGATGCCCGTACGGTTGTTCAATTCTATCTTTTTCCTATTAGTCTTTATCTATTAGTCTTTATCTTTCTTTTCTCGTCAATTAATCATGCGAGATAGAGGAACTCTTTTTATATCATCAGGGTAATGATCCATCAACCTGCTAGTTCGTTTTATGAGGCACAAACAGGAGAATTTATCCTGGAAGCGGAAGAATTGCTGAAACTGCGTGAAACCCTCACAAGGGTTTATGTACAAAGAACAGGTAAACCTTTATGGGTTGTATCCGAAGACATGGAAAGAGATGTTTTTATGTCAGCAACAGAAGCACAAGCTTATGGAATTGTTGATCTTGTAGCGGTTGAATGAAAAGAAGACGGATTTCACCCAAATCCGCGATTTGAGATTGTATCTATGATTTTGCTATTCTATTAAATAAATGGAAGTAATTCATAATTATCCGGTTAGGATCAATCTAAACCAGCCCATTATGTATAGAATTCAGCATGCCAACTATTAAACAACTTATTAGAAATACAAGACAGCCCATCAGAAATGTCACGAAATCCCCCGCTCTTCGGGGATGTCCTCAACGTCGAGGAACATGTACTCGGGTGTATGTGCGACTCGTTTAGATCATATCATGGGCGGGTACAAAAGCAAGAAACCCAACTTTCCAGTATCAATGATCAGTACCAGTGAATAGGATAGAATGTAAGAAGGGATTCCATTCACTATCGAAAAGGAATCAAAGTTATCATATTCCTACATTGTGTATAAATTTTATGGTTTCCGTTGGTGCAAATCCAATCATCTCAATTTAAGATGAGAAGCAATTCTCCATTGGTAGCAAATGGTTATCCATTAAGCGGAGGAAATTTTCTTTCTATTTATCGCTCCTACTCTAGCAAGAACGGACTAAGAGGGTCAGCTACCCAGCTAACTTTTATAATTAAATACCGTTACTGTATAGGTAGATCTCATTGTGAAAGGCCTATTACTGGATAATTCATGGGTAGAGCCAAAAAGGGTGAACTGTACAAGTTACCAATAACGTTGATTAAATGAAGTAAGTAAAGGCTCCGGTGTATAGAGAAGACCTCACCGTTTAAGAAGTCACCATAGAAACGAAGGAACCCGCAGTTTCTTTATCCATTTCTATTTTCTATTTTTGACACCTAGAACAGAATAGAATTTATTATTTCGCATCAAAATGCCTAAAAAATCGCGGTCAGGAAGGTTATAGTAGCCAAAGCCATTGGAATTTTTATTTTATACATTGGAAAAATCCGTTTTGTTATTAATAGATTAGGAAAGGGGAAAAGAATAACTGAAAGAAAAGAAATAAATTAGTTATTCGCGAAAGTTTCATCTATTCAATGACTAGAATTAGACGGGGTTATATAGCTCGGAGACGTAGAACAAAAATTCGTTTATTTGCATCAAGCTTTCGAGGGGCCCATTCAAGACTTACTCGAACTATTATTCAACAGAAAATAAGAGCTTTGGTTTCGGCTCATCGAGATCGGGGCAGTCAAAAGAGAAATTTTCGTCGTTTGTGGATCACTCGGATAAACGCAGTAATCCGCGAAATCGGAGTATCCTATAGTTATAGTAGATTAATACACGATCTGTACAAGAGACAGTTGCTTCTTAATCGTAAAATACTTGCGCAAATAGCTATATTAAATAGGAATTGTCTTTATATGATTTCCAATGAGATAATAAAAGAAGTAGGTTCTAAAGAATCCACTGGAATAATTTAAACAGAGTTTCCCGGAGAATGAACTCCGGGAAGGTAGAGTCGAAATTACTAGGATAAAATAAAATATGCTGAAATAGTCAAAATGAATGAACACGCTCAATAGAAAAGAAAAAGCTTTCTCCGATTCTTTTTTTTTCTTACGACCCGATAATCAAATCTGGATTCTCGGAAAACACCAATCTGCCTTTGAGTTCGGATTCAAATTATGATTCCAAAACAAGCCTAGTCATTTCTATTTCTAAGACCGGCAGTTCGAGCGGTTGACTCGTTTCTTTCAAATTGTTTCTCATTATTGAGAAAGGGTAACAAAGATAAAATACGAGCTTGTTTTATAGCAATAGTAATTAATCGTTGTTGTTTCAAGGTCAATCTATTCACTCGTCTAGATAAAATTTTGCCTTGTTCACTAATAAATCGACTAATTAAACTCATATTTCTATAATCAATTCGATCCCCCGATTGAATCGGGGGCAAACGCCTACGAAAAGATCGCTTGGATTTAAGAAAAGGTCGTTTGGATTTATCCATAGTTTGTTTTAGTTTATTCCTTATCTTTATCTCAAAAATCCTATTTCTTGATATCCTATTTCTTGATTTGAATTTTGCCAAATAGGATTTGTTTATTTTTTTATTTTCTATTTAAGTATGTTATATATAATGTCATTTTTCGGGGTAAGGTAACATATAGGTACTGGGTTCGCTCTATTTTTTTATCTCCCCATGAATCGTATATTCGTAACAATACGGACAGAATTTTCTTAATTCTAATCGATTAGGCGTATTGTGACGGTTCTTTTGAGTAATATATCTGGAAATACCTCTTGATACCCCATTAACCTTGTTTCGGACACACCCGGTACATTCCAAAATCACCGTTACTCGAACATCTTTACCCTTGGCCATGAACCTCCTTTGGATTTTGGATTTATTCAACTCTTCTATTTTCGATTCAAAACGAAGAAGAAAGGGGAAGGAAAACAACTATAAATTACAAACTTGAAATCTAATTATAAAAGAAAGATCAAAGTACATAGTAAATGAAAGTCATAGTAAATAAAATAATTAAAATAATAAGTAATACAAAGATTTCGAAACTCGATTTCAAATCGAAGTACAGTATTTCTTTTTTCATTTTTTCATTTAAATATCGTGTATAATACTCTTTCCTTAGACCCCCATTTTCTATTCTATTCCCATTCCTCTATTATTTATTATTAATATTCATTTATTGAACCTGAGCCTCGCATATGTTGAATCCGCTTTTTTTCTCTTTCCTCCCTTATTTTAATTAAAATTTTAAAATAAGGGAGGAAAGATAAGGGAGGAAAGAGGAGAGGGGGGGGTTAGTCACAGATATTTGATTGTATCTTTAATCTTCTTTATTCCTTCCCATGTCAATAACTAGAATGAAAAAAAGGGGAATGTCAACGCATCCGGAAAAAAACGATTAATCTCTATCAATAGACCTGCTAAAGCCCCGAACCATAGCGTACTTAGTACTGGTGCCACAGAGAGATATGTTTTTAAATCTCGCATTGAAAACCCTCCTATTTTTTTTTTTTTATTGTAATACATAAATCAGTAGTTAAGGACCGCTTTGAGTTGTACACGCAATCCCTAATTCAAATTGAATTCCTCTATTATTAATATATTAAATTGTACAATGATCCAGTAAAAGTAAATAGGATTTTACCTTTTCTTAAAACAGAAAAAAGCATATCCCCCTTACCGAGCATTTCCGAAAAATACTCATGTATTTTGGTATACAAGTCTTTTAATATTTATTATATGTTAAAAGACAAAATGGGTAGAAAATTGCGTATATCAACGGAGGAAATAACGATGTGGAAAAGAAGACAGGAATTCTATACAATGACACTGTAGAACAATGGAAGGGATGTGGCGCAGCTTGGTAGCGCGTTTGTTTTGGGTACAAAATGTCACAGGTTCAAATCCTGTCATCCCTACGCTCCTTTGAGCAGTAACGAGGGTCGGCTGAGATCGATTCAAATTGGGCATAATCTTTCATTTTTACGATACTATGCATACAAAATAAAATGGATTGGGGTAATCCTTTTCTTTACAGCCCTGTATATTCAGATAAGAAAGCGCTCTTAGTTCAGTTCGGTAGAACGTGGGTCTCCAAAACCCGATGTCGTAGGTTCAAATCCTACAGAGCGTGATTTTTTTATTCTTAGATCAAATTAGACTGAACTGGATTCAGTACTTGCACAGCAATAGGAATTTGACCCCCTATGGATTAAATAAAAAGAGGAGGTCAATAAAAAAAAGAGATGTTAATCGATCTTAATCAAAGGTCCAACTGATCACCACGTCTGTATTGTAAGTATGCAGTTACGAATAATCCAGCCAAAGTAATAGGAATTAAACCTAACACGATTCCAAATAGAAAAACTTCAATCATTTCAATTTGTTTGAAAGAAAAAAAAGAGGTAATATCTATACCTAAATATTA